GAATTATTACCTCATGCTCATTCTATTTTTTCTCCATGGTTGATGATAATAGGCACAATACAAATAATCTATGCAGCTTTAACTTCTTCTGGTCAACGTAATTTTAAAAAAAGAATAGCCTATTCTTCTGTATCGCATATGGGTTTGATACTTATAGGAATTGGTTCTATAACCGACGCAGGACTCAATGGAGCCATTTTACAAATCATTTCTCACGGATTTATTGGGGCGGCCTTTTTTTTCTTGGCAGGAACAAGTTATGATAGAATACGTCTTGTTTATCTCGACGAAATGGGCGGCCTAGCTATCCCAATGCCAAAAATATTTACAATGTTTAGTAGCTTTTCTATGGGCTCCCTCGCATTACCAGGTATGAGTGGTTTTGTTGCCGAATTAATCGTATTGTGGGGGCTAATTACCAGTCAAAAATATCTTTTCATGCCAAAAATTCTACTGACTTTTGTAATATCAATTGGAATGATATTAACGCCTATTTATTCATTATCGATGTCACGCCAGATGTTCTATGGATCCAAGCTATTTAATGCCCCTCCTTCTTATCTTTTTGATTTTGGCCCGCGTGAGTTGTTTGTTTCAATCGCTATCTTTCTACCCATAATAGGGATTGGAATCTACCCGGATTTTGTTCTGTCACTCTCAGTTGAGAAGGTTGAAGTTCTTTTATCTAGTTTTTTATAGAGATTTTTACTAAAGAAAAATTGAGAGAATTTTAAAAAACTTGTCGGAGAATAGAAAAAGAATGATTTTTTTCTATTCTTTTCAATCAAAGTGAAAAAAATGAATTTTCATTTTAACCCGATATGCGCGGTCTTTAGCGAGAACCGCGCAAATTACTACACTATTGATACTAGATTCACGCAGTTCGTTACAAAGTTTTTTATAGACAGCTCGCGTTAGTTTGTATTCGTAAGAAGCTTCCTTAGCTAGACGTTAATGTAAATGAACCATAACTATGTAGCCCTATTCCTAATAGATTAACTCCAAAATAGCATATCCAAATTATCAGAAACCCCAGAGCCGCCACCAGTGCGGAATTTTCACCCGGGAAATTTTTATTTGTTCGAATATGTAAATAAATAGCGAATATCATCCAAGTAATAAAGGCCCAAATTTCTTTTGGGTCCCAACTCCAATATGATCCCCACGCTTCATTCGCCCAGACTGCTCCTGAAATAATACCCGTAGTTAAAAAAAGAAATCCTAGACTAATCACACGATAACTCCAAAAATCCACCTGTTGAATTAATTGGCTCTTGTAATAATTCTTACCAGAAAAAAAAGAAGTATTTCTTAAAATAGTACTTCTGTCATAGCTATATTGGATTTCGTCAAACGAAAATGATTTTAAAAACCGATTACTTTTCTTTCGAAATGTAAAGACTAGAAGTGCAGCGGATAATAATGATCCACACAGAAGAGCGGCATAGCTCAATATCATCATACTTACATGCATTATTAACCACTCGGATTGGAGCGCAGGGACTAATATTGAAGGTTTCTGTATTTCACTTAAAAGACTTGAAGTCGCAAAGCCTTGGGTAAAAATAGTACTCGAGGCGGTTATTGTGCTTAGATTTTTATTTTTTTTGAAATAGGCCACTATATGAATAAGGGAGAAACTCCACGAAAGAAAGATTAATGATTCGTATAAATCACTTAGTGGAAAATGACCGGAATAAATCCAACGAATCACTAATAATCCGGTTAAACACAAAAAGGTCGGTATCATGCCCTTTTCTGATAACTCATATGGTTTTATGAGTTCAGTGACCAATAGGTTGATCAACCTAATTGAAATGACAATTGAAACAATTGAAAAGGAAATATGATTTAATATATGCTCTAAGGTTGAAAATATCATAAAAAAAAGAGTAATCCCTTAATTTAAGTAATAAATGAAAAGCGGGAATTGAATTCATTTTTTAGTATAAGATCTATTGTCTGGTGTTTTGAAGACGGCATGCCGCTACTCGGACTCGAACCGAGATGCTCTAGCACTGCTTCCTAAGAGCAGCGTGTCTACCGATTTCACCATAGCGGCTTGTTTGAACCCATAATAGGGTATTTATATTGAATTGTCAAGATTGACAATTCAATATAAATTTTGGAATAACAATTAGTTCCCATTTAACTTCTTGCAGAAATTTAAAACAACAAAATTCATTTTCTTGCGGAACATAAAAGAAACCCCTTTTGAATTTTTCCAACGTAAGACATTGTTTGTATATAAGTTTGTATATAATATACCGAGAGTTTTCTTCTTTTATTGGTCGGGCTGAAATAAAAAATAAAAATTCTTGAGATATATAGATAAAGAAAAAAATATTATTAGCACTTGAATTATAAAAAAAAGGGCGATGGGGAAAATAAGACTCCCCACCAACAAAATGAAAAATAGAGTCCTAAAAAAAGGTAAAACCTTGTTTTTTCTTATTGTATTTTTCTTATAATTTTCGAAATTTTCAAATTCTTAATGTTCCATTTTTACATATGAACATCACAAATTTTCTTGTCGCATAAAAAAACTTTTTGATTTGCCAGTAGAAAGAGATTTTCCTAATGACAAAGCTTTTAACGCCGATGAATATCCCTTCCTTTTCCAAATATTTTTACGAATACGCTTTTTTGATCTAGAAGTGCGTTTTTTTGGAACTGCCATTTCAAAACGAAGAGGTGACTCAGTGTTATAGTTGGATGTGAAAGACATCTATTGTTCAAAAGAATCCTTAGTTACTATTCATTATCTAGTTATTCTTTTAGTCCTTATCATCACAAAAAAATTTCAATATATGAACCTTGTATACAAAATTCCTACAAATTTATTTGTTCAAAAAGGTTTTTATACTCTAGAAGGCTTCTAAGAACAAATAAGTTGTCTGGGTTAGTAGTACTTTTCTTTTTTGTTTTTTCTCAGATATTTCTATAATAAGCTATGATATATAAATCTAATTCGTGGAACTAAAAAAAAAGAATCATAATCAATCTCATAAGGAATTAGTTAATAAGTTGAAATAAACTAACTAAAGTGAAACTAAAAAAAATAACGAGTTATTAAGCCGATGACATTAGTGAATTCCACGATTGATATCAGAATCAAGTACTTTATGAGTGTAATTCCTGATGGTTGCTATACAAAAAACCATTGTATTGTTAGGAAAATTTCTATTTTTATTTTTGATCTCTTCCTAAATTTTTATATTTTCAAAATACAAATATATTTAAAATAAAGACGTATTTTCTTTTTTACGGAACTTGGTCATATTATTTGACCACGTCTAACTTCTTGAGTTGAATATTTGAACTATTTCAAAAAACTCAGATACAGAATAAGTACGAGTATCAAATGCTAAATTTTGATTTACGTTAATTTTTTTTAGTTAGTGCATATTTTGATTTTTTTATTGATCCCTTTTGAAAGGGGTGGGGTCTAGTTAATCGGAAGCAATTAATTCCGACTAAAAAACTTTTTTTTATGGAACAAACATATCAATATGCATGGATAATACCTTTCCTTCCCCTTTCAGTTCCTATATTAATCGGAGTGGGACTTCTTCTTTTTCCGTCGGCAACACAAAGTCTTCGTCGTATGTGGGCTTTTCAAAGTGTTTTAGTATTAAGTATAGTCATGATTTTTTCGATCAATTTCTCGATTCAGCAACTAAATAGCCGTGCTACCTATCAATATGTCTGGTCTTGGATTCTCAATAATGATTTGTCTTTAGAATTTGGCTACTTAATCGATCCGCTTACTTCTATTATGTCAATATTAATCACTACTGTTGGAATTTTGGTTCTTATTTATAGTGATAATTATATGTTTCATGATCGTGGATATTTGAGATTTTTTGCTTATATGAGTTTTTTTAGTACTGCCATGTTGGGATTAGTTACTAGTTCCAATTTGATACAAATTTATATTTTTTGGGAATTAGTAGGAATGTGTTCATATCTCTTAATAGGATTTTGGTTCACACGTCCTGTTGCAGCAAATGCTTGTCAAAAAGCGTTTGTAACGAATCGTGTTGGGGATTTTGGTTTATTATTGGGAATTTTGGGTTTTTATTGGATAACAGGGAGTTTTGAATTTCGGGATTTATTTCAAATATTCAATAACTTGATTTTTCATAATGAGTTAAATTTTTTATTTGTTACGTGGTGCACTGTTTTATTCTTTTCTGGTGCCGTTTCGAAATCGGCACAATTCCCTCTTCATGTATGGTTACCAGATGCGATGGAAGGACCGACTCCTATTTCGGCTCTTATCCATGCCGCTACTATGGTAGCCGCGGGAATTTTCCTTGTAGCTCGACTTTTACCTCTTTTCATTATTATACCTCACATAATGAATTTAATCTCTTTAATAGGGATAATAACACTATTTTTTGGAGCTACTTTAGCTCTTGCTCAAAAAGACATTAAGAGGGGTTTAGCCTATTCCACCATGTCGCAATTGGGTTATATGATGTTAGCTCTAGGTATGGGGTCTTCTCGAAGTGCTTTATTTCATTTGATTACTCATGCTTATTCGAAAGCATTATTGTTTTTGGGATCGGGTTCTGTTATTCATTCAATGCAAACTATTGTTGGTTATTCTCCGACTAAAAGTCAAAATATGGTTTTTATGGGAGGTTTAAAAAAACATGTACCAATTACCAAAAGTGCTTTTTTATTAGGCACACTTTCTCTTTGTGGGATTCCACCTCTTGCTTGTTTTTGGTCCAAAGATGAAATTCTTAATGATAGTTGGTTATATTCAGCAATTTTTGCAATAATAACTTGGTCTACGGCGGGATTAACCGCATTTTATATGTTTCGGATCTATTTACTTACTTTTGAAGGACATTTAAATGCTCATTTTCAAAATTTCAGTGGAAAAAAAAAGACTTCCCTCTATTCAATATCTCTATGGGGTAAAGAAGGTTTTAAAGTCAATAACAAAAACTTTCATTTGTTAACTTTATTAATAATGAAGAAAAAGA